GAAGTTCCTATCGAAGTTCACTACGAATCTTTGGGTACCTATCATGAAATTTATGGACATTATCTAGTAATAAGAAGTACAAAAAAAGAAATTCGTTCTATATACATTCGAACCACTTTTGGTCATATTTCTTTTTATCGAGAAATCGAAGAAGCTATACAAGGTTTTTGCCATGCCTATTCATATGATATCTAATGATATAGATGGTTGGTATCTAAGATAAGCAAATTTATGATATCGGTGTAAATTCAGGTGTTCACAATTTAACCAGAATCATACATAGTTTTTAATTTGTATGCAAATAAAGATAAAGAAAAGGAAGTTTTCCAATCATTGACTCAAACCCATTGTCGAACCGAATCCCACTGAGTGAAATATGGAGGTACCTATGGCAGAACGGGCCAATCTAGTCTTTCACAATAAAGTGATAGGTGGAACTGCCATTAAACGACTTATTAGCAGATTAATAGATCACTTTGGAATGGCATATACATCGCATATCTTGGATCAAGTAAAGACTCTGGGATTCCGTCAAGCTACGACTACATCCATTTCATTAGGAATTGATGACCTTTTAACAATACCTTCTAAAGGATGGCTAGTCCAAGATGCTGAACAACAAAGTTTGATTTTTGAAAAACATCATCATTATGGGAATGTACATGCAGTAGAAAAATTACGCCAATCTATTGAGATATGGTATGCTACAAGTGAATATTTGCGACAAGAAATGAATCCTAATTTTAGGATGACCGACCCCTTTAATCCAGTCCATATAATGTCTTTTTCAGGAGCTAGAGGAAATGCATCTCAAGTACACCAATTAGTGGGTATGAGAGGATTGATGTCGGATCCACAAGGACAAATGATTGATTTACCTATTCAAAGCAATTTACGCGAAGGACTCTCTTTAACAGAATATATAATTTCTTGCTATGGAGCCCGGAAAGGAGTTGTAGATACTGCTGTACGAACTTCAGATGCTGGATATCTTACACGCAGACTTGTTGAAGTGGTTCAACACATTGTTGTACGTCGAACAGATTGCGGTACCATTCGAGGAATTTCGGTGAATACCCAGAATGGAATGATGCCGGAAAGAATTTGGATACAAACATTAATTGGTCGTGTATTAGCAGACGATATATACAGAGGTTCACGATGCATTGCCGTTCGAAATCAAGATATTGGAATTGGACTTATCAATCGATTTAAAACCTTTAAAACACAACCAATATCTATCCGAACCCCCTTTACCTGTAGAAATACATCTTGGATCTGTCGATTGTGTTATGGCCAAAGTCCTACTCATGGCCACTTAGTGGAATTAGGAGAAGCTGTAGGTATTATTGCGGGCCAATCAATAGGAGAACCGGGCACTCAACTAACATTAAGAACTTTTCATACTGGCGGAGTATTCACAGGAGGTACTGCAGAACATGTGCGAGCACCTTCTAATGGAAAAATAAAATTCAACGAGGATTTGGTTCATCCTACACGTACACGTCATGGGCATCCTGCTTTTCTATGTTATATAGACTTGTATATAACTATTGAAAGTGGTGATATTATACATAATGTGATTATTCCACCAAAAAGTTTTCTATTAGTTCAAAATAATCAATATGTAAAATCAGAACAAGTGATCGCCGAGATTCGCGCAGGAACATACACTTTGAATTTAAAAGAAAAGGTTCGAAAACATGTCTATTCTAACTTAGAAGGAGAAATGCATTGGAGTACTGATGTATACCATGCATCAGAATTTAGATACAGTAATGTCCATATCTTACCAAAAACAAGTCATTTATGGATATTATCAGGAAGATCATACAGGTCCGGTTCAGTCTCTTTTTCACTCCGAAAAGATCAAGATCAAATGAAGATGCATTATCTTTCTACTGGGGAAGAAGATAGTTGTAACCTTTTAGTAAGGAATGATCAAGTAAGACATAAATTATTTCGTTTCAATTCTTCTGATCTAAAAGAAAGAAGGATTTCAGATTATTCCATATTTAATCAAATCATATGTATAGATCATTGTAATTTTGCACACCCTGCTATTTTCCATCATACTACGGATTTATTAGCAAAGAGGCGAAGAAATAGATTCATCATTCCATTTTCATTCCAATCGATTCAAGAACGAGACAAAAAACGAATGTTAGCTTCCAATATCTCGATTGAAATACCAATCAATGGTATTTTTCGTAGAAATAGTATTCTCGCTTATTTTGATGATCCTCAATACAGAACACAGAGCTCAGGAATTACTAAATATAGGACTATAGGAATAAATTCCATTTTTAAAAAAGAGGATTTTTTAATTGAGTATAGAGGAGTTAAAGAATTTAAGACAAAATACCAAATCAAAGTGGATCCATTTTTTTTCATTCCCGAGGAAGTGCATATTTTATCAGAATCTTCTTCCATAATGGTACGGAACAATAGTATCGTTGAAGTAGATACACCAATCACTTTAAATATAAGAAGTCGAGTAAGGGGGTTGGTCCGAGTGGAGAAGAAAAAAAAAAAGATTGAATTAAAAATATTTTCTGGGGATATCCATTTTCCGGGAGAAATGGATAAAATATCCCGACACAGTGCCATCTTGATACCACCAGGAACGGTAAAAAACAATTTTAAGGAATCAAAAAAAATGAAAAATTGGATCTATGTCCAATGGATCACTATTACAAAAAAAAAGTATTTTGTTTTGGTTCGACCCGTCATTTTATATGAAATAGGGAATGGTATCAATTTAGTAAAACTTTTTCCCCAAGATATGTTTCAGGAAAGAGATAATCTGGAACTTAAAGTTATTAATTATATTCTTTCTGGAAATGGAAAATCAATTCGGGGAATTTCGGATACAAGTATTCAATTAGTTCGGACTTGTTTAGTCTTAAATTGGGATCCAGACAAAAAATTTTCTTCTATCGAAAATGCGCATGCTTCTTTTGTTGAAGTAAGTACAAATGGTTTGGTTCGATATTTCTTAAGAATTGACTTAGTGAAATCCCATATTTCATATATAAGAAAAAGGAATGATCCGGCCAGTTCGGGATTTTTCTTGGATCATGAGTCGGATCGGACCAACATCAATCCATTTTTTTCCATTGATTCGAAGAAAAAAATTCAACAATCACTTAGCCAAAATAACGGAACTATTCGTATGTTGTTGAATAGAAATGAGAAATACCGCTCTTTGATAATTTTGTCATCATTTAATTGTTTTCAAACACGATCATTCAATGAGGGAAAATATTACAATGGGATAAAAGAAGGAATTAATAAAATTCAAAGAGATCCTATAATTCCAATTAATAATTCGTTAGGTCCTTTAGGAATAGCCTTTCAAGTTGCAAATTTGGATTTTTACCGTTTAATAACTCATAATCAGATCTCGATAAATCCAAATTTGCAACTTGATAAATTAAAAGAAACTTTTCAAGTATTAAGATATTATTTAATGGACGAAAACGAGAGAATTTCTAAACCGGATATATGTAGTAACACCGTTTTCAATCCATTCTTTTTGAATTGGCATTTTCTCCATCATAATTCTTGTGAAAAACCATTTACAATAATAAGTCTTGGTCAATTTATTTGTGAAAATGTATGTATAGTTCAAACGAAAAATGCACCACACCTAAAATCAGGTCAAGTTCTAACAGTTCAAATGGATTCTGTAGGAATAAGATCGGCTAACCCTTATTTGGCGACTCCAGGAGCAACTGTTCACGGCCATTATGGAGAAATACTTTCTGAAGGAGATATATTAGTTACATATATATATGAAAAATCGAGATCTGGTGATATAACACAGGGTCTTCCAAAAGTAGAACAGGTATTAGAAGTTCGTTCGATTGATTCAATATCGATGAACCTAGAAAAGAGAGTTGATACTTGGAACGGTCATATAACAAGAATTCTTGGCATTCCTTGGGGATTCTTGATTGGTGCTGAGCTAACTATAGCGCAAAGTCGTATTTCTTTGGTTAATAAAATTCAAAAAGTTTATCGATCCCAGGGAGTTCACATCCATAATAGACATCTAGAAATTATTGTGCGTCAAATAACATCAAAAGTATTGGTTTCAGAAGATGGAATGTCTAATGTTTTTTCGCCCGGTGAACTAATTGGATTATTGCGAGCCGAACGAGCTGGGCGTGCCTTAGAAGAGGCGATTTGCTACCGAGTTCTATTACTAGGAATAACAAAAACATCTCTGAATACTCAAAGTTTCATATCTGAAGCAAGTTTTCAAGAAACTGCTAGAGTTTTAGCAAAAGCCGCTCTTCGGGGTCGTATAGATTGGTTGAAAGGTCTGAAAGAGAACGTTGTTTTAGGGGGAATGATACCTGTTGGTACCGGATTCAAAAGAATAATGCACCGTTCAAAGACAAGGCCAAGGCAATATAACAAGATTACTTTGGAAACAAAAAAAAATAATTTATTTGAAGATCAAATGAGAGATATTTTGTTTCACCACAGAGAATTATTTTTTGGCTTCATTTCAAAGAATTTTTGCGATACATCAGAGCAATCTAGGATTTAATAATCCCTAAGGGCTCCATCATTTTATTTAGTAATTGATTTTGTAATAAAATCAAAAGGTAATAAAGATAATAATCATATTATTTAAATTAAATAGAAAAAAATGGCCTGATCATGTATCAATGGCCAATCTTCGGTAGATCTTCGGTAGAATAAAAGGTTCCTTCGGAACACTTATTTATTTCTATTTTAGTATACACGGTCTCTTTCTTTCATTTCCAAATTAAAAAAAAATTGGATTGGAAATGAAAGAAAAGTGGGGGATTAATCTAAATGACAAAAAGATATTGGAACATAATTTTGGAAGAGATGATGGAAGCTGGAGTTCATTTTGGCCACGGTACTAGAAAATGGAATCCTAAAATGTCACCTTATATATCTGCAAAGCGTAAGGATATTCATATTACAAATCTTATTAGAACTGCTCGGTTTTTATCAGAAGCTTGTGATTTAGTTTTTGATGCAGCAAGTATGGGAAAACAATTCTTAATTGTTGGTACAAAAAAAAAAGCAGCGGATTCAGTAACGCGGGCTGCAATAAGAGCTCGGTGTCATTATGTTAATAAAAAATGGCTCGGCGGTATGTTAACGAATTGGTATACTACAGAAACACGACTTCAAAAGTTCCGGGACTTGAGAACACAACAAAAGACGGGGAGACTCAACAGTTTTCCAAAAAGGGATGCTGCTATATTGAAGAGACAATTAGCTCATCTGGAAACATATCTCGGCGGCATTAAATATATGACACGGTTACCTGATATTGTAATAATCGTCGATCAACAAGAAGAATATACGGCTCTTCGAGAATGTAGAACTTTGGAAATTCCAACAATTTCTTTAATCGATACAAATTGTGACCCGGACTTCGCCGATATTTCGATTCCAGCTAATGATGATGCTATAGCCTCAATTCGATTAATTCTTAATAAATTAGTATTTGCTATTTGTGAAGGTCGTTCTAGCTATATAAGAAATTCTTGATTAATAATAAGAGAAATTATTTGAGTTGGTTGGAGGGACTCATAGATTTAGGAAATCGGTTACTATACTACTAATAAATTAAATTGCATAAAAAAATATAAATATATATATATAATATATATATACATAAAATATATATATATACAAGATCCTGTTGGTTAAGTAAGGATTAGAAATTCTCTTCATTTTTATTATTAGCGATATAAAGAAGAAACGAAAATTATATGTGATTAATCCTGGTATTCAAAATCAAAAAGGAGATGTTTGAATTAAAATAATTCCCTTTCAAGTTCTTATTTTTTAGAGGGCGGGACAATATGAATGTTTTATTATGTTCTATCAACACATTAAAAAGATTATACGATATATCTGCTGTGGAAGTCGGGCAACATTTCTATTGGCAAATAGGGAGTTTCCAAGTGCATGCCCAAGTACTTATTACTTCTTGGGTTGTAATTGCTATCTTGCTAGTTTCAGCCATTCTAGTTATTCGAAATCTGCAAACCATTCCGACTTTTGGTCAGAATTTCTTTGAATATGTTCTCGAATTCATTCGAGACGTGAGCAAAACTCAGATTGGAGAAGAATATGGTCCGTGGGTTCCATTTATTGGAACTATGTTTCTATTTATTTTTGTTTCTAATTGGTCCGGGGCTCTTTTGCCTTGGAAAATAATACAATTACCTCACGGGGAGTTAGCTGCACCCACAAATGATATAAATACTACTGTTGCATTAGCTTTACTTACGTCAGTTGCATATTTCTATGCGGGTCTTTCAAAAAAAGGATTAGCTTATTTTAGTAAATACATCCAACCAACTCCAATCCTTTTACCGATTAACATCTTAGAAGATTTTACAAAACCCTTATCCCTTAGTTTTCGACTTTTTGGAAATATACTAGCTGATGAATTAGTAGTTGTTGTTCTTGTTTCTTTGGTACCTTTAGTAGTTCCTATACCTGTCATGTTCCTTGGATTATTTACAAGCGGTATTCAAGCTCTAATTTTTGCTACTTTAGCTGCGGCTTATATAGGTGAATCCATGGAAGGCCATCATTGACTATTTTTTTCTAAAAAATAGTTTTTTTTTGATTTAGTTTGCTGCACATATACTGTGGCTCAAGATAACCTATTTAGGAAACATCAATAAATATTAAATATATAGAAAAGAAAAACATTTTGAAAATTTGCAATAAAAAAAAATAGAGTAGGAGTGAGGGGGATCCAACTGGGTGTATATAATCTAATGACTATAAGACAAATCTTTCTTTCTTTGTTTTGGAGGTTTCAAAAAATGATTCGAATCTAATTGAATCTAAAACACAAATAGTTGGTTTACAGCATGGAAGAAACCTCTGTATATGTGATATTATATATGAACTAACCATATATTTAAAATTACCCCACTACTACTGTAAATTTCTATAGGGATTAAAAAAACAAAGCCCTTCCGTTTCATCTCTAATTGTGAATTGAATATTCAATGACTAAAAAATTCAATAAAAAACGAAGAATTCAAAGAATGGTTCAAAACTTAAGTTAATATAAGAATAAAGGTTATACCTAGTTCCAAAACAACTTGGTAGGTAGAAACGAAAAAAGAAATTTGGAAGTAATTCATATAGTTCAATAACTATTACTATTTCAATTTAGGAATTTTTCTTAATTACTTTAACTGAATAAATCTTGGTAATTGCATAATTAAGTCATAATTTATTGGTTGATTATATCATTAACTATTTCTTTATTTTATATTTTGGTTACGAGGAACTTATTATGAATCCAATTATTTCTGCTGCTTCCGTTATTGCTGCTGGCTTGGCCGTAGGGCTTGCTTCTATTGGACCTGGGGTTGGTCAAGGCACTGCTGCAGGGCAAGCTGTAGAAGGGATTGCACGACAACCAGAGGCAGAGGGAAAAATACGTGGTACTTTATTGCTTAGTCTGGCTTTTATGGAAGCTTTAACAATTTATGGGCTGGTTGTAGCATTAGCGCTTTTATTCGCTAATCCTTTTGTTTAATCCTATAATCCTAAAAAAAAATAGAAAAAGAATTGGTTGGTCTTGCTTTTTCAAATTATATTGTGATTTCACTCCTACAATTATTCGTTCGGGCAAGAACACAGGTGAAGGACTAATTGAAGGGTGAAGAATTCATATACTGATTACTGATTCGCCTTCTTTTTTAGTCCAATGAACCCCCTTTAAATTCTTTAAATTTTAAGAAAATTTTTCGAAAGTGTTAAAACTAGAGAGATTTTGCAATTGACATGACATAAGAACTCGTATCTAATTCTAATAAGTATCATTCTTATAGAAAATCTTCCAATTGATGGAACAATTCAAATAATATATATATATATTAACATTATTATATTATTAGTATTTATATTTATTACTCTATCTATTTTGAATTAATTATTAATAATTAATATTAATTATTAGTAAGGTATAGTATGAAATTTGCATTCTATATATATAGAATAAAAATTTCATATAAAATATGAATATGAAATAGAAAAAATAATTAAGAAATCAAATAAAAAATAGGAATCGTAGAAAGATAATTAGTCTATTCATAAGAGGAGATGAGATCATATGAAAAATATAACCGATTCTTTCCTTTGTTTGGGCTATTGGCCATTCGCCGGAAGTTTCGGGTTTAATACCGATATTTTAGCAACAAATCCAATAAATCTAAGTGTAGTGTTAGGTGTATTGATTTTTTTTGGAAAGGGAGTGTGTGCGGGTTGTTTATTTCAAAGAATAGATTGGATCCAACCAAACTGCACATTTTTCGTTATAACTAAGAAAATGTGCATAATACCGCGAATTACTTCTGAATTAATTAAATTTTTTCAATAATTAAAGAAAAAATATTTAAGAACCATAGCATTTCGTGATTTATTGGTAAATCCACTTTGATTCTCTATTAACCAATAATATTGGACTATTACCATGGTTAAACCGAGTAGTTTGAAGTCTAGACGCAGTGTAGTACTCTTTCTACCACTATGTTAATACAGAAATGAAATGGTTTCAATAAAATTATTCGAATTTTTTTTTTTTCGATATAAAACACTCATGTCGATAAAATGTCTTGAATCCTCTTTACGTTGAAAAAGGTGAATTTAATCCTGCCTTTTATACAATGCGTAATAGATGACCTATGTATAAATTAATTAATAAGAATTCTTTGGATTTGAAGAAAAAACAACTTTGCTGACATATATATTTGTTTGGTCAGAAGAATCCTCCGAATATTCTGGTCTTAGATTGATAATTGTTTCAAATATAAATATTTGAAAAATATAAATTATAGAAGAGAGGATAGGCTCATTACATAAAAAAAAAGGGAAATTTCCCATAAGTAATTGGGTGTGAGAGCCAAATGAATCGAAAGATTCATGTTTGGTTCGGGAAGAGATCATAGACATTTTGAAATGAATGGAAAGAGAGTCTACTTTCATTAAGTGATTTATTAGATAATCGAAAACAGAGAATCTTGAGAACTATTCGAAATTCAGAAGAACTACGGGAAGGGGCCATTGAACAGCTGGAAAAAGCCCAGGCCCGCTTAAGGAAAGTCGAAACGGAAGCAGATCGGTTTCGGGTGAATGGCTATTCTGAAATAGAACGAGAAAAACAGAATTTAATTAATTCAATTTACATGACTTTGGAACAATTAGAAAATTACAAAAATGAAGCCATTCATTTTGAACAACAAAGAGTGATTAATCAAGTCCGACAGCGGGTTTTACAACAAGCCTTACAGGGAGCTCTAGGAACTCTAAATAGTTGCTTAAACAACGAGTTACATTTGCGTACTGTCAATGCTAATATTGGAATCTTTGGGGCGATGAAAGAAAAAAAATAATTGATTAGTCTTTCTATTTTAATATAGAGTATAGGTATTATTTTTTTTTCTTCTAAAAAAAAATTAAATTAAGAAATTTTCATGGTAACCATTCGTGCAGATGAAATTAGTAAAATTATACGTGAACGCATTGAGCAATATAATACCGAAGTAAAAATTGTAAATACGGGTACCGTACTTCAAGTAGGCGACGGTATTGCTCGTATTTATGGTCTTGATGAAGTAATGGCTGGTGAATTAGTGGAATTTGAAGAGGGTACTATAGGCATTGCTTTGAATTTGGAATCCAAAAATGTTGGTGTTGTATTAATGGGTGATGGTTTGCTGATACAAGAGGGAAGTTCGGTAAAAGCAACAGGAAGAATTGCTCAGATACCTGTAAGTGAGGCTTATTTGGGTCGTGTTATAAATGCTTTAGCTAAACCTATTGATGGTCGAGGAGAAATTTCAGCTTCGGAATCTCGGTTAATCGAATCTCCCGCTCCCGGTATTATTTCGAGACGTTCCGTATACGAGCCTCTCCAAACAGGACTTATTGCTATTGATTCGATGATTCCCATAGGGCGTGGCCAGCGAGA